GTAAAGCTCTTCGCATCGCAATGCCTATTGTGTCGGCTTGACCTTTCATAAGTGGAGACAGAATAAAGCGTCCATAATAAAGACGCTTACTGTCTCTTCTTGATTCAACACACTTCCACTGTAGTGTCCGAGTAGATACTTTGACTTTCTCTCGAACCATAGTAATTTTATTTGATCAGATCATTGAATCGTTTATTTCTCTTGAAACCCTTTCATCTTTTATTTAGTTCTATACACGTCTTTTTTTAGGGGGTCTACAACCATTATGTGGCATAGGGGTTACATCTCGTACGAAACTTAAAAGTATACCGCTTCTACGAATAGCTCGTAATGCTGCGTCTCTTCCCAGTCCAGGGCCTTTTATCCTTACCTCAGCTCGTTGCATACCTTGATCCACTACTGCTCGAATAGCATTTCCTGCTGCCGTTTGAGCAGCAAAAGGTGTTCCTCTTCTTGTACCCCTGAATCCACAAGTACCCGCGGAGGACCAAGAAATAACCCGACCCCGTACATCTGTAACGGTCACAATGGTATTGTTGAAACTTGCTTGAACATGAATAACTCCCTTTGGTATTCTACGTACATTTTTACGTGAACCACTACGTGTATTTTTACGTGAACCAATTCTTAATATAGGTTTTGCCATATTTTTTCATTTCACAAGAAATATATGGATATATCCATTTCATGTCAAAACGGACTTTTTTTGCCAGCTCCTTGGAAGTGCCCTTTTTTTTTATTTCCTTTAGTAAGATTATCCCTGTCTTTGTTTATGCCTCGGGTTGGAACAAATTACTATAATTCGTCCCCTCCTGCGGATTAGTCGACACTTTTCACAAATTTTACGAACGGAAGCCCTTATTTTCATAGTTTTTATTCCTTAATTCTGTGAATATACTTATTGTTTTGTTGGACGAAAAAAGGTTTCTTGATATTTTTGAATCTTTAATTGTATCTTCGTGAAAGGAATGTTGAAATTGAAAAAACCACTTACTCTTTTGAATCCTTGTTATGGAGTCTAGAAAGCGGCTGTCCTCTGATTAACTTATACCTAAGAACTTTCTAAAAATTTTATTTTTTGCAGGGGTGGTATTACACAGCCCCCTTTTTCCACAAACGGTAAATTCCGGATATACAATTTTTATATTAGAAGGATTACCATATATAACACAAAATTTCTCCGCCGATTCTTTTTAGTCGAGCTTCTCGGTCTGTCATTATACCTTGAGAAGTCGAAAGGATTACAATTCCTATTCCGCCTAAAATTCGTGGAATTCGTTGAGAGTTAGAATAGATTCGTAGACCCGGCCGACTTATTCTCTTTAAATTTAAAATAGTTTTATAGGATTCTTTCTTATTTCGTCTATGTTTTAGGGTTAAAATCAAAAAATATTGATTGTTTTCACGATGTTTTCTTACGTTTTCGATAAAACCCTCCCTTAAAAGTATTTTAACAATGCTTTCGGTGATGTTAGTCGACCCTATCCGAACTGTTCCTTTTCTATTCATGTCAGCATTTCGTATAGAGGTTATTATATCAGCAATAGTGTCTTTCCCCATGATAAGTTAAAATTCCTTATTGTTCTATAATTTTGATATAATCAACATGTTATTTTTCTTTTATTTATATTTTATTTATATATAGACGAATTATATATTAATATATGAATTATATTATTAATTTTTTATTATTAAGGGTATATGCGTGATACACAATCGATTAATTAATTTTATTTCAATACCTTTTTTTATCCTATACTAACTATCGATATTTAGGTCTTATAAGACCTCAGGAGCTAATGAAACTATTTTAGTAAAGTTTAATTGTCTCAATTCCCGTGGGATCGCCCCAAAAACTCGAGTTCCTTTTGGATTCCCTTCTTGATCAATGACAACTGCAGCGTTGTCATCATATCGTATTATCGTCCCATTGTTACGTTTGAGTTCTTTACAAGTACGTACAATTACTGCTCTGATCACTTCTGATCTTTCTAGAGGAGTATTCGGTATTGCTTCCTTGATTACAGCAACAATAACGTCACCAATATGAGCATATCGGCGATTACTAGCCCCTATTATTCGAATACACATCAATTCTCGAGCCCCGCTGTTGTCTGCTACATTCAAATAGGTTTGTGGTTGAATCATATCATTTTTTTGTATCTCTTCTTTTAATACAAAGGACGAAGTAAAAAAATATTGTTTGTCAAAAAAATAAAACTGATAATCTTTTTATCCTTAAATGTTATTTAGCTTTTTCATTCTATATTCCTATTCAGAAATAATGAATTGTGTTTTTATAGGCATTTTTGATGCCGCTATTGAAATAGCTTTTCTGGCTATATTTTCGGGTACACCACCCATTTCATAAAGGATTTTACCTGGTTTAACCACAGCTACCCAATACTCTGGGGATCCTTTCCCAGAACCCATACGCGTTTCCGCCGGTCTTACTGTAACAGGTTTGTCTGGAAATATACGTACCCAAATTTTTCCCCCACGTCGTACATTTCGTGACATTGCTCGTCGCCCCGCTTCTATTTGTCTAGATGTGATCCAAGCGGGTTCAAGTGTTTGGAGAGCATATCTGCCAAAACAAATACGATTCCCACGAGAAGCTATTCCTTTTAGTCTTCCTCGATGTTGTTTACGAAATCTTGTTCTTTTTGGGTTATAGTTGATGGGTTTTTTCTAAATTATAAATTCCATCTCTACTACAGAACTGAACGTGAGAGTTTCTTCTCATACAGCTCCTCGCGAATAAAAGTACTAAAAAAGTTTGTATTAAGATATAGATGTAGTTAATGGTTAATCCTATTTAATAATCATGGTCTTTTTTGAAATTTCATCTGATCTCTTCTAAATTTGTTTATGTCTTTTTCAAAATTGAATCTAAGATGAATTCTATTTATATTTATTTAAAAATAACGTTAACGTAATATCATTATCTCGAATGTCGTTTTTGTTAGAGTTAGAATATAATATTCTAACAAAATACTTTTTTTCTTTTATCTTTTTAAAATTTTTTTTTATTACTTTTTTTATAAATTTTATAAAAAAAAACAAAAAATTTTTGCCGGCGAATATTTACTCTTTCAATATCTATTTAAGTTTGATGTTTATCCCACGAGGTCTCAGAATAAAAATAAGAATAGATAATAAAGTTTATGGTTTATTCCGCCATCCTGTCCAATGAATAACTAAGGTTTATTTTTCAATTGAGTCCTCTATATTCATGGGTTCCGTCGTTCCCATCGCCTCTTGATTAATCATTAGGCCCGAATTCTACAATGGAGCTTTTACTTGAAATTTTTAATTTAATTTTTTAATTTATTTTTGAGTCAATTTTCTCAGTTTTTATTGGCTCAAGGCTCTTAATTTTTTGTTTTCAGAACGAACAGATTTATTTAATTATTATGAATGAATCTGTATTCATGCTTTATTACATTGTTTTTATTACAGTGACCTCATAGACTTTCCAAATTGGAATAATAGATCATTAATATTCAAATTTTTTCTCTCTTTCTTTCATCCTTCCATTTATCCGCATACTTTTTGATTACCTTTCATAACTTATAATAATATTTTAAAATATTTCGTTATTTTTTATTTTTGTAAAAAAAAAATTCAGTTGCTACAATTATATGATAAGTCTATCATATCTTGACTTATTTTTTTGATCCAGATAATGCGAAGCAATGAGTTGCTTAGGTTATTTATTAATGCTATAGTTATTAGTTCCTCTTATTAGGTAAGTTATTTGTTTTTTTTTTTTTTCTTTGTCTAATCGAATCCTAAACTAACGAGTCACACACTAAGCATAGCAATTATATCAAAGGAGTTTTGATGTAAATTTATATTCAACCTTATAGAATTGCGGATTTTTTCTTAAACAAAAAAAGAAGACTGTAATTTTTTTATTGCTGTCTGTATAGTGTTATACTACATAGTTTTAGTTTTTTATCCAAGGATAAAATGTAAAGACAAATAAAGTTAATTATTCTTCGTCTACGAATATCCAAATTTTTATTCCTAAGACCCCATAAATAGTTCGAACTGTATAGGAACAATAATCAATTTTAGCTTCAATTGTTTGTAAAGGAACTCTGCCTTCTCTGATCCATTCAACACGTGCAATTTCTTTTCCGTCGATACGTCCTGCAATTTGTACTTGAATTCCTTTTGTATTCGCCTGTTCAGTTAATTCAATAGCTTTTTTCATTGCTTTTCGAAAAGAAACGCGGTTTTTTAATTGGCCAGCTATAAATTCTGCAAGAATATTAGGATGTCCATACGGATTGGAAATTCTGGTAATAGCAATATTGAGTTTTCTGTTGACACAATTAAGTTCTTTTTGAACATTCATCTGTAATTCTTCGATTCTTCGAGGTTTATCTTCAATTAATAATTTAGGAAATCCCATATAGATTATTATCTGAATGAGATCGATTCTTTTTTGAATTTCGATACGTGCAATTCCCTCCATACCAGAAGATATTCTTATATTTTTTTGGACATAATTTTTAATACAGTCTCGTATTTTTTTATCTTCTTCTAAACCTTCAGAATACTTTTTTGGTTGTGCAAACCAAAGAGAATGATGACTTTGGGTTGTACCAAGTCTGAAACCAAGTGGATTTATTTTTTGTCCCATAGGCCTCCACTACTATATGTATCATAACATGTTAGATTTATGTTTTCATTGCTGCATCCAGGTTTTTTTAAATACATTAAATATTCTTTATATTGTTGATCGACGGATATATCTTCCAATACGATAGTTATATGACAAGTGGATCTTTTTAGTGGGTAACTTCGTCCTCGGGCACGAGGTTTTAATTTTTTCACAGTATTTCCTTGATTCACTTCAGCTTTACTAATGACTAAATTGTTTTCTTTGAAACCCTTATTGTGACTAGCATTTGCTGCTGCAGAAAAAACCAATTTAAAAATGGGATAACACCCTCGATAAGGCATAAGTTCTAATATCATAAGTGCTT